AAAACTCATATAAGCAAAAAATCTCAAGTATCCTTGATCGTGAGCCATATAATTATCACTATAAATAAGAACCATAATTCCAACAGTAGTGATTAACATTGACATAATAGAAGTAAGTGGATCGATCAAGTAGCCGAATTCTAAAGAAAAATCATTATCGAGTGTCCAAGACCATACATATTGATAGATAGAACTGCTATTTATTTGCTGAATAGACAGATTAGTTGAAAAAATCATGACTATACTTAACAATAAAATACTTGGAAAAGCCCACATACGACGAAGATTTTTTGTTGCTGTCGGAAAAAGAAGAAGTCCCACTCCTATTAACATAGGGATTGGAAGTGGAACGAAAGGTAAAATCCACGCATATTGATATGTCTGTTCCATAAAAAAAGTTTTTTAATTCTTAATTAATATTAATTGTTTCCGATTCACCGGACCTTACCTCTTTTGAAAGGAGTCAATAAAAAAATGAAGATATGCACTAACTTAACCTAACTTAAATAGAATTTTTGAATTTTGATTTCTTTTTACTTATTCTTTCTGAATTTGTGCTAAATACTTCAAATATTCAAATCAAGAATTTACAATTGGTGAAATCATATGAAAGAAAGAGATTAATTACTAATCTCTTTCGAATTTGAAAATTCAAGTCAAATTAGGCATATTTTCCCCGAGTTTGACAAGTTACTAAAAATATTCTTCTTTTTTCTATTTTTAGTAATATTGTATGCGATTTTCCCATATTGTTCACCCATCTTATCTATTCTTTTAGATTTTTAGAAAAAAAAAGATTATCTAGAAAAGAAATACATAGTGAATTAGAAAAGCGCAGATTTTTTTTGAACAATAGATGTCTTTCACATCCAGCTATACCAATGAGTAATCTCTTAATTTTTATTTAAATGGCAGTTCCAAAAAAACGTACTTCTGCATCAAAAAAGCGTATTCGTAAAAACTTTTGGAAAAGGAAGGGATATTGGGCAGCGTTAAAAGCATTTTCCTTAGGGAAATCTCTTTCTACCGGGAATTCAAAAAGTTTTTTTGTGCAACAAACAAATAAAATAAGTAATAAAACATAACACGTTGGGAGAATCTAAATCAGCCTGACTCAAAAATTGACTCATTTCACTTCGAAAATCAAATTCCCGAATTCCGTTCCCTGTTGAGTTAATCAATAGGGAATGGAATTCGTTCCACTCTTAGAATATGTAGAATAAGAATTCTTCTGTTTACCTTACCTAATTCAAAAAAAAGAATTCTTTTTTTTGTTGACAAAAAAACACAAGATACTCAATTTTCTTTTTAGTATATTTTCTTATTTCCAAAGTGGGGAGTCTTATTTTCCCCATCAACCTATTTGTAATATAAGGTTTTCTTGTAATATAAGGTTTTCTTTTTTGTGCAACTTTCTTATGGATTTTCTCTAAATTCTTATATAGACCCCATATATCTCTCGCCATCAATCCACACAAAAACACTTAGTGAAAATATTCTGGATCAATTTTGAATGACCTAAAATAGGCTCTTTTTTTTTGTTCATTGATAAAATTGATTTTTTGGTTTCACTTTTTGAAATTAAATAAATCAAAAACAGTTAATTAAAAAAAAATGTTTTTTTTGGGGGGGGGTTCTACCCCTTAATTCATAGTAGGATTATCTAGTTTTACAAGAGTTCAAGTCCAGAAGAGTATAAAATACACAATAAAACAAAGACCCTAAACTCAAATAATGAACCTTCAAATACCTATTTGAACAAATTTTTATTCATCAATTTGAATCTTTCCTAAAAAAGATTTCACCCAATTGAATTCTTAAATCTAGACGATTACTTATTCATAGGCTATTATGAGGTCAAGACAAGCCGCTATGGTGAAATTGGTAGACACGCTGCTCTTAGGAAGCAGTGCTAGAGCATCTCGGTTCGAGTCCGAGTGGCGGCATGTCATCTCCTAAAAAAAGAAAATAGATCCTATAATAAATTCAATTGCTGATTTCGATTTTATAATTAAGGAACTTTTTTTTTTATGATATTTTCAACTTTAGAGCATATATTAACTCATATTTCTTTTTCCATCGTTTCAATTATAATTACAATTCATTTGATAACCTTTTTAGTCGATGAAATCGTAAAACTATATGATTCATCCGAAAAGGGCATGATAATGAATTTTTTCTGTATAACAGGATTATTAATTACTCGTTGGATTTATTCGGGACATTTTCCACTAAGTGATTTATATGAATCGTTAATCTTTCTTTCATGGAGTTTTTCCTTTATTTATATAGTTCCATATTTCAAAAAAAATCAAAATCCTCTAAGCACAATAATTGGCCCAAGTGCTATTTTTTCCCAGGGCTTTACTACTTCAGGTCTTTTAACTGAAATACACGAATCCAGAATATTAGTACCCGCTCTTCAATCCGAGTGGCTAATAATGCACGTAAGTATGATGATATTAGGCTATGCGGCCCTCTTATGTGGATCATTATTATC